GCCTCACTCACGGGTATCTGAGCAATTCTTCCTGTTGCTTTTACAGAACTTCCTTCTTGTATCAGCAAACCATCGCCCATTAATACAACACCGACATTATTTGATTCCAAATTCAGAGCAATGCCTACCGTACCCTCTTCAAATTCTACTAATTCACCCGCCATTACTTCATCAAGACCATGAATACGAGCAATGCCATCGCCTACTTGCAGTACGGTACCGGTATTTACAATCTTTACTTCTCTATTATATTGCTCAATACGTTCACGAATAATATTACTAATTTCGTCGGCTCGAATGGTTACCATGAGTATTTCTTAATTCGTTTTTGAAAAAAAAATAATACCTAGAGTAGAAGGACTAATCAGTTATTTCTTTCATCGCCCCCAAGATGACAATATTGGCACTGATGGTACGTAAATGTAACTCGTTGTTCAAACAACTACTCAGAGTTCCTAGAGCCCCTTGTAAGGCTTGTTGGAAAACCTGTTGTCGGACTTGATTAATCGCCCTTTGTTGTTCAAAATGAATAGTTTCGTTTTTGTAATTTTCTAGTTGTTCCAAAGTCTTAAAAGTGGAATTAATAAAATTCCACTTTTCTCGCTCTATCTCATAGTATCCATTCACCCGAAACTGATCTGCTTCCATTTCCACTTTTCGTAAGCGCGCCCGGGCTTTTTCCAGCTGTTCAATGGCCCCTTCGCGGAGTTCTTCTGAATTTCGAATAGTATTCAAAATCCTCTGTTTTCGATTATCTAATAAATCACTTAATGAAAGTAGATTCTCTTTCCATTCATTTAAAAACTTCCATGATCCCTTCCCGAACCAAACATGAATCTTTCGATTCATTTGGCTCTCACGCTCAATTACTTATGTTAAATTCCCATATCTTTTTTTGAATGTAATGAGCCTATCCTCTATTCTCTCTTCATATTCCAAAATAAAATAAAAATATCGAAACTAATCACTCATCCAAAACCAAAAAAGTCGGAGGACTCTTCTGACCAAACAAAAATATGTAATTGTCAGCAAAGTTGTTTCTTTTTTTTTTCAAATCCAAAAAGTTTTTCTTTCTTTATACACAATACATAGGTCGTCGATTCAGCATTGGATAAAAAGGGAATGAAATCCCCATTTTTCTAATTTTATAATAGGTGGTTCAAAAAATTTTATCCATATGAGTGTTCTATATCGATAAACTATTCATTTTGAAAGCATCTCTATATTACTATTAATATAGTGGTAGAAAGAGTACCATGCTGCGTCTGGACTTCAAGCGATTTAGCTTTAACCATGTTTAATGGTCCCACATTATTGGTTGATAGAGAATCAAAGTAGATTTACCAACGAATCACGAAATGCTATGGTTCTTACATATGATTTATTAATTCATTCAGAAGTCATTCGTGAGATCATGCACCTTTCTTTCCTAGTTATAACGGAAAAAGTACAGCTGGTTGGATCCAGCCTATTCTTGAAATAAACAACTCGCACACACTCCCTTTCCAAAAAAGATCAATACCCCAAGCACTACACTTAGATTTATTAGATTTGTTGCTAAAATATCGGTATTAAACCCGAAACTCCCGGCGGACGGCCAGTGGCCAAAAGAAACGAAAGAATCGGTTACATTTTTCATATGATCTCCTCTTATAGATAGACTAAAAAAAAAAAAGAACAGAGTTCTTTTTGTATAACTTTGCCCCCGTTCTTTTTTTATATAGAAACTTTCCTATTTTTTAATCGAGTCAAAAAAGATTCGATTTTAAAATGGCGAATTACCCCTTTGTTGCAATCCTTCCTAAAAGGGGGGTCCTTGGACTACGCTACGAACGGGAAGGATGAAAGCGAGTCGGTATGCTAATTCCTCATCCGCAAATCAGCCCTTCCCGTGGTTTATTTTCTCAACGAATAAGAAATTGTAGGAATGAAATCTTGATATAATTCGAAAAAGCAAATGACAAGTCCAAGGCAATAAAATAAGAAAAATTTTTATTTTTCATATTTCTAAGATTAAACAAAAGGATTCGCAAATAAAAGTGCTAATGCTACAACCAGGCCATAAATTGTTAAAGCTTCCATAAAAGCTAGACTAAGCAATAAAGTACCTCGTATTTTTCCCTCCGCCTCGGGCTGTCTCGCGATACCTTCTACAGCTTGGCCCGCAGCAGTACCTTGACCAACTCCAGGTCCAATAGAAGCAAGCCCTACAGCCAATCCAGCAGCAATAACGGAAGCGGCAGAAATCAGTGGATTCATGATAAGTTCCTCATACCAAAAAAAATAAATGGTTAATGATACAATCAGCCGATGAATTATAACTTAATTATTCCATCGCTACGATTCATCCAGTCGAAGTAAAATAGTTACTTCGATATCTCTTTTTTAGTTCCTATCGACAAAGTATTTCTTTGTGAATCCATACAACTTTACTTTCGTTCGTCCATTTCTTTGTTCCGAACCATTCTTTGAATTCTTCGATCTTTTTCTTGATTTCATC